ATTATTAACCATTCAGATTGGAGAGCGGGTACCAATATTTCGGATTGATGTATTTCAGTTAAAATACCTGAAGTAGCAAAGCCTTGGGTAAAAATAGCACTTGGTGCAGTTATTGTGCTTAAATGGTTTTTTTTTTTTTTGAAATACGGAACTATATGAATAATGGAGAAACTCCATGAAAGAAATATTAATGATTCATATAAATTACTTAGGGGGAAATGTCCCGAATAAATCCAACGAGTGACTAATAATCCTGTGATACAGAAAAAAGTAGTTATCATGCCTTTTTCTGATGAATCATATAGTTTTACGATTTCATCGAAAAATAAGGTTATCAAATGAATTGTAATTACAATTGAAACCATCGAAAAAGAAATATGAGTTAATATATGCTCTAAAGTTAAAAATATCATAAAAATCTTGAATCCCTTAATCTTAATTAAGAAATTAAAATTGGGAACTGAATTCATTATATGATCTATTGTATCTCTTCTCGAAGATGGCATGCCGCTACTCGGACTCGAACCGAGATGCTTTAGCACTGCTTCCTAAGAGCAGCGTGTCTACCGATTTCACCATAGCGGCTTGCTCGAACTCATAATAGCCTATTCATATTCAATCGTCGAGATTGGAGGAGTAAATTCAATGCAATGTTTTTTAGGAAAGATTTAAACTGATAAATCCAAATTCATTCAAATAGGGATTTGAAGGTTCATTATTTTCATTTAGGGTGTCAGTTTATTAAATTAATTTAAGACTTTCGTGTAGGTTATGCTTTCCTGAGATTGAACTCTTGTAACTAGATAATTCTACCGCGATCGAACTCAAAAAAATGCATTTTTACAAAATAGACCCCATTTTGTTTGAATTATTTTAAAATGACACATTTTTCGTACACAATATCCTAACTAAGCTAACGGCTTTTTTGATTGGGTTGAAAGCGAAAGATATATGGGAGATCTATCTAATAATTTAGAGAAAGGAAATTAAGAAGTCCGAAAGTTACACAAAAAGTTTTAAAAATGGAATCAATTAGTATCAACAATTCATTAATTTTAACTTAGCTAAAGATTTTCTATTTGCTCTTCTATAGATATGATATAGAGAGAAAAAAGAATTTTCTTATTTATTATTGGAATTGTAACAAATAGTTCGATGGGGAAAATAAAACTCCCCACCTTGGAAATGAAAAAACATACTAAAAGAGGGTTAAAACCTCCTGTCTTTATTCTTTTTTCAAACAAAAAAAGTATTAGTTGTAGAATTCATTAAACAGAAGAATTCTTATTCCACATATCATAGGAGAAAAGAAAGGTCCATTTCATATTGATTAGCCCAACAATAATAACAATAGGTAATGTAAATTGTTCATTTTTAATTATGAAATGGACCTTTTTTTCGAGTCAAATCAATTCAGATTATTCCAACGTTTTATTACTTATTTGTTTGTCGCACAAAAAAACTTTTTGAATTTCCGGTCAAAAGAGATTTCCCTAACGAAAAAGCTTTTAACGCTGCCCAATATCCCTTCCGTTTCCAAATATTTTTACGAATACGCTTTTTTGATATAGAAGTACGTTTTTTTGGAACTGCCATTTAAAAATGAAGAGGTTACTCATTATTATAGTTGGATGTGAAAGACATCTATTGTTCAAAACGAATTGTTCTTTTTATTCTCTAGATAATATTATTTTCATATAAATGTAGATAGGTGAAAGATATGTGAAAATTGCATAAAATATTACTAGAAGAAGAGGATATATGATTTTTTTTTCAAAAAGAAAATGGTTTTTCTAGTCCATACAATATTCGTAAGAAAGAAAAATTTGTATTGATTGATATTGATACTTTTATTTCTCTTTCTTATTCAAATCTATAGAATATGCCGTGCCCTAGCAATTAAATTGGTTGAACTCTATAACATAAAGAATCAAAAAGACCCTACATTTCTATTTCTGCCTATTTTCGTCGTTCTACATTTAATTTACATGTACTAAAATACATCGAAAGGGTTAAGAACCCCACCCTTGTTGCTTACTGAAAAACTTTAATCTTTAATATTTTTTATTTTATTAGACTGGAAATAAATCAATCAATTCCATAATGAACTAGTTCATTATTTTGAATAAACTAACTAAAATAGCGAGTTCTTATTTCATTAGGCCAGGTTAGTGATCTTAGTTAATCTAATCCTATGATTCATATTAGTATTTTTAGTGTAATTCTTTATACTTGCTCTATGACTAGAAATTTTTTAATAATCATTGAATTTTTCATTTTCGGTATCTTCATAAATATATTAGTGACTAACTAAGTATTCACGTTTTACGAGTACTTTAGTTATATCATTTGACCAATTGTAACTTCTTGATTTGAATAGTTGAAGTATTTAAGAAAGACTCACAATAAACAATAAGTAAGAATATAAAATTAGAAAATTCTATTTAAGTTAGTACATATCTTGATTTTTTTATTGACTCCTTTCAAAAGAGATAAGATC